AATCCTATTTTTTTATTCAATTTCGAATTGACCTTTGGATACAAATCGCGAGAATGTATATTCTTCTTCAAATATGCTATTGAAGGAAAAGGGATTAAACCTTTTTAAGAAATAAAGTTTTTTGATCGGAATATTAAAAAACCGAAAGATCCCTTAACTATTTAAGTTATTAATCGAACGAATCACACTTTTACCACTAAACTATACCCGCTACATATCCATTATTATATATGGATATACCTTTTGTCGAACAAAGGAATGAGATGCAATTAAGATAGCGTCAGACTCATGAAAATTCTAGCGTTGACACTACGTCCCGCCGGGGCGGGGGTATTTGAAAAAATAGGCGAAGAACAGAAAGTTTATTTTTTATTTAAATATTTTATTTAAATAAAAAATAAATAAATCAAAAATTTAGAATAAAAAATATAATATATTATTATAATATATAATAATAAATAATAATAAAGTGAAAAGTATAACTTTTCACTTGCTGTAAGTAATTATTGACAGTCCTAAATCGAAGGAGTTATTGAAGCTGGACCATAGAAATGATGAATTCCGCATTTCTTTTTTTGTTTTCAACTTTCCCCTCAACTGCCGTATTTTATGAATTTGAATTCGGATCGATTGGATCTCAAATGTTCAAATAAAGCTTGTCCCTTGAACAAATAAATGAGTTATGTTATATATGTTAGAATATATTCTATGTGCGTTTCATTTTTAATATTGTTTAATATTTAATATATGTATGTGTTCTTTATCCAGTTAAGTAATTAAGTAGATTGAGAAAAAAATACTAATAACAAAAAAATATTAACTTAAAATACTTAATAAGAATGGTGAAAAATATTCATATTCTTTCATATTCCATAGTATATCACATGATATAGTATATCATATTCTATAGTATATTATTTCCATGGTGTTAATAATACTAATAAATGACACTTCTATCATAGGAATAGGGATGGAAATTGGCTTTCTTGTTGCTTCAATAACGATTTAAGTATTTTTGATTTGATTTGATATCAAATCAAAAATACTTAAATCGTTTGATCTATGAAATGATTCATCAGAAGTAATGTAATGGCCCGGCCAGTACTTAACCAGGCCGGGGGAATGAACCTTTCTTACAAAATAAAAGAAGTAATCAAAGAAGTAAGGTATTCTTTCTGTATCTATTCTATTGGAGATAAGATATCCGTTTCGAATCATTACATTATCTGAATTGAATTATTGATCAAATTCGTAGATATCTTATCTATTTTAATAGAATATTTATTTAGAATATATTATTAGTGTTATTTTATCCTTATACTTATAATTATAATAAAAATAAAGAAAGAAAACGAGGGTTCTTTTAATCTTTTTTACTTCACGTGTCACATCACATAAAAAATGAAAAATTTTGAATTGGGAGAGATGGCTGAGTGGACTAAAGCGGCGGATTGCTAATCCGTTGTACGAGTTATTTGTACCGAGGGTTCGAATCCCTCTCTCTCCGCCCCCTCTGATTACTTCAGACTTTCAAAATTTTTCCAATTTCAATCCCCGATTTTTCATAATAGGTAAATGTATGGAATACATAAAAAAGTAAAGAAAAACTCAAAATCCTTTTTTTTTATTCCTCGCGTCCGGGATTACGGCCCGGATCGTTAGATAAGAATCCAAAGATGAAGAGAGAAACAAAAAATATCACTACTGTGTAAACGAAGAGTTTGAGAGTAAGCATTACACAATCTCCGAGATTATTTTTTTGGAAAAAGGAAATAGATTGCCTATTTTTTATCATATACACTATTTTGACATAACACCCCCCAAATGAAGTCTTTTCTTGAAAAAAAAGTAATTTTCACGAATTTATTTGTAATAAGAAAAGAAAGATTCGGATTCCTTCATTACCAAAAATTTTTGGCCATATCCATTATTTGGTATTGTGGGGTCCTTAGAAAGTCCTTGTTTACTGGAAGGTCAGAACGAGGAAATAAGTTGATCCAAATTTGTCACTGCGGTTATTCAATATAAAAGAATTTCGATTTTTGAATCGAGGGTTCATAATGTAAAACTTATCTGATCTTATCAATTTTTCGAATTTTTTTTCGGATAAATCATGAGCGGAGCATTCAAAATTTTATCGAAAACTTACGGCAGCTTGCCAAACAAAGGCTAAGAGAAAAAATAGTACAGGTATGACAGGCATAACATCTACGATTGGATTGAAAAAGGCATAAGCCTCGGGCAATTTGCCGAAGAAAAAACTACTCGAATAGAGGGTAGAATTAAGACAGATACAGATTAAATTAAAGATATTAAGCATAAGAAACATTTCATTCTTGTAGATTAGAAAATTTGATTTTGGTTGAGTTCTTTTTCTTAGGGAAAAACGAGAAGGCGGGTCAAAAAACCCTTCTTTTTCTTCGAACTCTCCCAAATCAAAAATCTTTCCTTTCATTCTCAAATGAGAATACAAGGAATTTGAGTTTCATACAATATCTTAATTGAATTTTATGTAATGATCAATAATTTTTTTATTCTATATTTCCATGTGCTGAATCCTAGCAGCAATGTATTTCATATGTATTTTGGTTGGGATTGACGAATGACCAATACCAATATTAGTCTTTATTAGTGTCGAATATAAATTCTAAATCTAAATGGGGCGTGGCCAAGCGGTAAGGCAACGGGTTTTGGTCCCGTTATTCGGAGGTTCGAATCCTTCCGTCCCAGATCGTCTCCATCAGAAACGAAAGATTCTTCTCTTTAACAATTTTCTGTTTCATTTTGGATATTTGGATATAATGTGATCTCGCCTTTTGTTCTGAATTCTAGAAATATGAATAATTCTAAGAATTATATCTTTTCTTTCGTTTGGTTTCTCACAAACGTGATCGAGTGTACGGGTAGAAATAAAGATATTTCTTTGAATTCTTAATTCAAAAAAGAATTTGGGGTGTATCATTCCCATTCAGAGTATACTTGTACTACTACTCATATTCATATTGAAGTAAGTTACTTAGGGAAACTTTGTGTTCCATATCGATGAAATGTGAATTCTCGCATGATGCATTCTGAATCGAAATAAAAAAAAGGCCTTTTTTCTATTCCATTCCCCAAGGAAAGCCTAAAGAAAATAAACGGTGTACCCCAATTCCCCACTTTATGTGGAGACTAAAGATTACGTAGTTTTTGGTATGAATTTCATTTCTTTCATCGTTCGTCTTAAAACTTCTAAAGCTGGGAAAAAATAGGAAAAACGAGTTGATCCAGATGCCGTTTTTTTTTGTATTTTATCTTATTCAAATGAATAATTGGAAATCAATGTAATGTAACGATTAAATGGATGGAAATTTATATATTCCATTTGCTTGACTTTATTGGAATTGGTGGAAAGATTATTGAACCAGAAGTCAAAAAAATCCGTCTGTATAATCTGTATAATATAAAATGAACAAGTCCTATAATATATATTATGTATTGTTATCGTATTGTTCTATTTCAGTAATAGCGGCTCTTTGGTTAAGTCAAAAGGGTCTGTGATTCTTTAAATATCCATGATTACCCCCGGTAATAACTGTTCGTTGTATATGATGGATACGAAAAGATTAGAGTTATTCTTGATTCTGATTTTCTCTTTCAGATGAAAGAAAGAATAACGACTTTAATCTTATCTTACCTTACACGAGACCTTTTCTATTCCATACTCATGAAAACAAAAAACGATTTTTATTTTGACTTCATTTTTATGAACCTTGGTACTTGAAGAAGTCTGAAAAATCTATTGTGAAAAATCTATATTATAGAGAAACTTACGACCTTTTCGAGTCATCGGACTAGCTTATATTTGGTTAATAACTGATTTTGGTCCGGAATTGGAAATCCATTAAGGGCCATTCTTTTGAGGTTTCGAATTTATTTGTTCGAGAAAAATAGGATCTTTTTTTTCATGATTCACCATTCCGAACGATCTGTTGAAGATATAAATAAGACTTAAGTATATTCCTCTTTTTTAGAAAGCTGTTTCATTCATAGGATAGAATATGGGGTGAAATAACTTTAATAAAACCTTTCTAAGACTTTTCCGGATAACTATTTATCTATCCATTTATCTATCCATAGATACATAGAAAGTATTATATACCGTTGAACCAATGACTATTCATGATTCCATATTGAATCAATTCCATACCGGTTCAAAATTCAATTTTTAATTAGAGGAATGTTGTTATGGTAAAACTTCGTTTGAAACGATGTGGTAGAAAGCAACGTGCGACTTGAAGGACATGATTCGTTGTGGATTCTTATACCCACCATTTTCTATAGGAATGAAGATGCTCTTGAATCGACATAGTTTGTTCTGTTCCTGCTCGGAACCTAATTTGTGTTGGGTTCGTAAATAGGAAAGGAATAGTACATGATGGAGCTCGAGCAAAAAGTATTGATTAATTTATCGGGGGAAGAATCTAGGGTTAGTAACAATTAATAAGTTAGACCAACTTTGTAAGTATATCCTCAATATCGAAATTGAAATCGAAGGGTTAAAATTTGAACAAGTTTGAAATGAAATAAAAAAAGTCAACTTGTTGGAATTGGTAAAGTAAAACTTTTCGATTAAAATGTAAAGTGTATTATATTACAAGGGAATCAATCGTTCGTATTATCTTTCCACAGAAAGAAATAACAAAAAACAAAAGGTATGTTGCTGCCATTTTGAAAAAAAAGGAGTAAAGATCACCGAAGTAATGTCTAAACCCAATGATTTTACAAAGCAAAGAGAAAGGATTCCGGAACAAGGAAACACTATTTTCAATTGTCTCAATAATTTTATTATTTTATTATAATGAGGAGTCAAAATAGAGACGAGACAAACAAGAGAGGTTAGAGACGACTCAAGAAATGCCTAAGGATTTACCTTCGAACTTTTTCAAAATTACCCAACTTGAGTTATGAGTACGAATGATATTTCTTTTTTCTGTAAGTAAGAACAAAAAACAACTCAAATCATAGTCTAATTCATGATTTTATGGATCTATTTGCCATTATATACAGAATATACAGAAATATTAGAATCATTTTTCTCGAGCCGTATGAGGAGAAAACCTCCTATACGTTTCTAGGGGGGGGGTATTATTTATCTACATCTATCCCAATGAGCGATCTATCGAATCGTTGCAATTGATGTTCGATCCCGACGAGAAGGGAGAGATCTTCAAAAAGTGGGTTTTTACGATCCGATACAGAATCAAACTTATTTAAACGTTCCTGCTATTCGTTATTTCCTTGAAAAAGGTGCTCAACCTACAGGAACTGTTCATGATATTTTAAGGAAAGCAGAATTATTTAAAGAAATCGTAAAGAAAAAAAAACAAAATTTCTAAATAAAAAAGGAAGGGTAACTAGTATCTATTTTTGGTAATTATTTACCCACAATTTGCTCTTTTCTTGTTCTATTTATACTTAATTTACTTTATTTCTTGTTGTGCCAATCCAACACAAATACTTATTTGATTTACTTATTAATTTAATTGAATTAATTGAATTTGTTTTCTCAACATTCCATTCATATTGACAATGGTGTATCGAACAAATATAATTAGATCGTAGATAAATAGATCTGTTTATTCCGACTCCGACCCCTATTGGTTTTTTCTTTACTTCAGTCAAATAATGGGTTTGCCGGATTTACTGTTATACAAGATGTATTTTCTTAACGAAAATCAAAAATTTTGAGAAAGGGGGGCGGTCCGTAAATGTAAATTTTGACATTTCTATTGGGAATCTGTTGTTTTAAATTCGATCCGCTCATTTTGCTATTTTGATGTTTATAATTGATCATAAAATCTTTCCTTTATATTTCATTTCTTATTAGTTCAATGTTTTGACGTAGTTGTACAGTGCAATTCAATTGATTTTTTTTATTTCGATCGCATCTACATATTATATTTATCTGGGTTGCTAACTCAACGGTAGAGTACTCGGCTTTTAAGTGCGACTATGATCTTTTACACATTTGGATGAAGCAAGGAATTCGTCCAGACTCTTGGTAGAGTCTATAAGACCACGACTGATCCTGAAAGGTAATGGATGGAAAAAACAGCATGTCGTAATAATAAGAAAAAATGGAATTTCTTATTATATTCTTATTTTTTTGAGTGGAATTTTGAGTTGATCCTTACCGGATCATTCCAAAATTTTGTTTTGATTTTTGGAGGAGGGCAAAAGAAATTCACATTTACAGTTGGTCTAGTGAATAAATGGATAGAGCCCTACGGCTCCAATTCTGATAAAAAAAAAAGTAACGAGCTTCTATTCTTAATTTGAATAATTACCCGATCTAATTAGATGTTAAAAATAAATTAGTGCCTGATGCGGGGAAGGGTTCTCCTGTGAATGGACCTTTGATTCTTTTTTTTTTTTTCTTTTTTAATAAATCCTAACTATTTCTCTATTATGGATTGGAAACGAATGTGTAGAAGAAACAGTATACTGACAAAAAGAATTTGTTCCAAAGTCAAAAGAGCGATCGGGTTGTAAAAATAAAAGATTTTTGACCCTCTGGTAATTATAACGAAGATAAACCCATTGGATAGAAGGGGAGAGGAAAAAGATCTGTTGATTGGACTCCCTGTTTCCGGGGTATATATTTTTTTCCATACATAATACATACCCTGTTCTGACCATATTGCACTATGTATAATTTGATAATTCAAGAAATGCCTATTGTTTCTGGTTCAAGTAGAAATGTAAGTCAATGGAAGAATTACAAGGATATTTAGAAAAGGATAGATCTCGGCAACAACACTTCCTATATCCGCTACTCTTTCAGGAGTATATTTATGCACTTGCTCATGATTATGGTTTAAATGGTTCAATTTTTTACGAATCCGCGGAAGTTTTTGGTTATGGCAATAAATATAGTTTAGCACTTGTAAAACGTTTAATTACTCGAATCTATCAACAGAAATCTTTGATTTCTTTGGTTAATGATTCTAACCAAAATCGATTTGTTGGGCACACCCACAACAATTTTTTTTATTCTCGTTTTTATTCTCAAATGATATCAGAAAGTTTTTCAATTATTGTAGAAATTCCATTCTCGCTGCGATTAGTATCTTATTTCAAAGAAAAAGAAATACCAAAATATCATAATTTACGATCAATTCATTCAATTTTTCCCTTTTTAGAGGACAAATTATCGCATTTAAATTATGTCTCAGATATACTAATACCTCATCCCATCCATATGGAAATCTTGGTTCAAATTCTTCAATGCTGGATTCAAGATGTTCCCTTTTTGCATTTATTGCGATTCTTTCTTCACGAATATCATAATTGGAATAGTCTTCTCATTACTCAGAAGAAATCCATTTTCGTTTTTTCAAAAGAAAATAAAAGACTATTTCGGTTCCTATACAATTTTTATGTGTTTGAATGCGAATTTTTATTTGTTTTTATTCGTAAACAATCCTTTTATTTAGGATTAACATCTTTTGGAACTTT